TCTCCATCTACTTCAGAAATACCTCCTGAAACTGAAACATCTTTCAAATACAAAAGTTCAGTATCTTCCCACGAATTAGTGAATTAGGCAGGATGCTTTTGTGCAGAATAACAAACAGCGGGTAAATCTTCATAAATTTCATCGTAAATGTGAAATACTCATACAAATACAAATGTGGGAGAGATCAAGAAGATGCAAGGTCGTTTATCTGCTTGGCTAGTCAAGCATGAGCTAGTGCATAGATCTTTGGGCTTCGATTACCAAGGAATAGAGACTTTACAAATAAAGCCCGAGGATTGGTACTCCATTGCTGTCATTTCATATGTATATGGTTACAATTATCTACGTTCCCAGTGTGCTTATGATGTAGCACCGGGCGGGTTGTTAGCTAGTGTGTATCATCTTACGAGAATACAGTATGGTGTGGATCAACCCGAAGAGGTATGCATAAAAGTATTTGCCCCAAGGAGGAATCCTAGAATCCCGTCTGTTTTCTGGATTTGGAAAAGTGCTGATTTTCAAGAACGGGAATCTTATGATATGTTGGGAATCTCTTATGAAAATCATCCACGCCTGAAACGTATCTTGATGCCTGAAAGTTGGATAGGCTGGCCCCTACGTAAGGATTATATTGCCCCCAATTTCTATGAAATACAAGATGCTCATTGAATGATAAGAAACTAATATTCACTTCTACGACTCCAGATATTCAAGGAATCTTTTTATGTTCTGTTCTAGATGAAACAGAATAACTGGACTCTCATCTCAGTATTATGAATGGGCTACTAAAGGGGCTTCATTGATATTCCCCAATTTGGAAGATATCCATTTCGGATGAGCAAAGCCAATAGGATGAATCAAAAGAGTTCTGCACCATGAACTTTGTACCGCGCACATCACTTAGATGGGCCCCGAAAAGTCACGTAGGAGGGAGTGAAGAAAGAGAAAGTGAAGAAATAGAATATGAAAGAAAATATGAAATTATGAACTCAAAATTCAGAAATGAAAAGGGGATCGGATTTTCTTTGTACTGTATCTGAAATGAATCCTGTCTATTCCTACCCTTCGATTCCTCTCTAGACTAGACTTTTGGGTTTTCAGCCAACTAACTTCAATTCAAATATGTATGAAGTATTAACATTCTTTTTGAGCGAGAGCAGGTACAGTATGAACAAACAAAAAAGAAGAGGGAACAGAATCTAATTCTTTTCTTTACCCATCAAAAAAAAAAAATGGGGGATCTAGATATATCCCTAGATGGATAAGTATGTATCATGATCTAGACTATTAACGAATAGAATATGGATCCCGATCCATATCGATTCATTTGTATGAGTATCTATTCGATATATTAACCACGTGCCAGGAACCAGATTTGAACTGGCGACACGAGGATTTTCAGTCCTCTGCTCTACCAGCTGAGCTATCCCGACCATCCCCGACGCATCATCCTACTAGAGGGCTTGGGTCTATGTCAATTAAAGGGACTCAAAAAACATTAGAAAATCTTACCTCAGCCTTGGAATTTCTTGGATCTTCAAAAAGAAGACTTTGTAAGTGTAAGAGTAATGATATGGACTGTGAATGATTCAATAATGGAGATTCCTTGCCATATATGTTCATTTGTACGTAGATCATATCTATCACAAGACTTGTGATAAGAGAGAAAGATTTCTGGTCGGATCCATTTGTGAAAGAGTAGAGTGAGTGAGAAACATAGCTAAGCTCATTTTGAACCACTGACGAAAAAAGAGGATAAATGGTTAGGGAATGGAATAAAATAGGCCTTTTTTTTTTTTTATTGGGGATAGAGGGACTTGAACCCTCATGATTTCAAAAGTCGACGGATTTTCCTCTTACTATAAATTTCATTGTTGTCGGTATTGACATGTAGAATGGGACTCTATCTTTATTCTCGTCCGATTAATCAGTTCTTCAAAAGATCTTTCAGACTCTGGAGTAAATGATTTGATCACTGAATCTTCGATTCTTCCTTTTGGAATCGATTTAATTTAGCAAGAATTCTGCAATTTTTCATATAAATAATCAAAAAATCCGGATTCGGGTCGTGATTAATCATTTGATATTTAAGTACGTCTATGTACTTAAATAAGGTCATCCTTTCTGGAGTTTTGATAGAAGGATTCCTCTACCAATGTAGTCAACCCCGTTCGTTAGAACAGCTTCCATTGAGTCTCTGCACCTATCCTTCTTTTGATTCTCGCTTTCTGAACCCTTGTTTTCAGAAAACTGGATTTGGCTCAGGATTGCCCATTTTTAATTCCAGGGTTTCTCTGAATTTGGAAGTTACCACTTAGTAGGTTTCCATACCAAGGCTCAACCCAATCAAGCCCGTAGCGTCTACCAATTTCGCCATATCCCCCTTATGAGATCTCGATCTCATTGTGATCCCATCCCCTTCTTTCATTTATGTTGGAACCATTGAATTCATTAGATACTGATTCCTATATCGAAAAAGTGTCTGCTCCTATTTTATTTCTTGCCCATCTTCTTTCATATCTATTGGAGGACCATTCCATTATTTGGTCCAATCAGAAATGATTCTATCATTGATGTATCTGCAATTCAATATGGATGGATATATCCCACATATAGATGTTCCCCCCCCTCTCATTTTTCCCGCGCAGTTTGGAATACTGGAACGGTCGATATTCATTCTTCTTTTTTTTTTTTTCGTCCTATCTCCTCCCTTTCCGAATGAAACAAAAGGAATATCTCAGTAGGATCTGGATTGCATCCTTATCTTATCCTTTCCTTAGGAACTACACTCTAATAGAAATAGAATTCATATAATCTGCTATAACTGCTATAACTAATAGTTATATTCTATTCTATATAGAATATAGAATTATTTCATATGTATATAGTATTATTTTGCGTTTTTTAAATTTGATTTGAATGAAAAAAAAAAAATTCTAGTGCTAGTGACTACTAATAAATGAAATAATCAAAAATAAATAATCAAAAATAAAATCAAAATTCATATTATATTAATATATTATATTAATAATTATTAATATTAATTAATATGTTATAATAATTTATAATAATTAATATTAATAATTATTAATAGCTAACTAAGATCCCAATAGTTTCCCGAATTCCTATTCACGCACTATTTCTGTTATATGAGCCCGCTTAGCTCAGAGGTTAGAGCACCGCATTTGTAATGCGGTGGTCATCGGTTCGATTCCGATAGTCGGCTTTCTCTATTTGTTCTATTTTTTTTTTTTTATCAGGATTGATCATCTTTCCTTGAGACCAAGGAATATTGAGAAGACCCCCCCCTTTTTTTTCTCCAAATGTCGGGTTACCGATCTATTATGTTATGTCGCGGGAACTTCCAACTATGAATAAAGAATAAAAAACGGATTGGAGCCGTTTGATCTATACAGAACAAATCAAGAAAAGGATCCTTAACTTCCCATATATACAATATACAAAATAATACGGATATTGATACAATTCATCTTATTCCTCTTTGTAGTACTTCAGTGGATTTAGCTTCGTTTATCGTTTAGTTCAGTATTAATTTAGGTTTATTCTGTAAAATGAAATTTCAATAAAATTAAGGAGTCTTTATGTCTCGTTACCGAGGGCCTCGTTTCAAAAAAATACGCCGTCTAGGGGCTTTACCGGGACTCACTAGGAAAAGACCTAGATCCGGAAGTGATCTTAGAAACCAATCGCGTTCCGGGAAAAGATCTCAATATCGTATTCGTCTAGAAGAAAAACAAAAATTGCGTTTTCATTATGGTCTGACAGAGCAACAATTACTTAGATATGTTCGTATTGCTGGGAAAGCCAAAGGGTCAACAGGTCAGGTTTTACTACAACTACTTGAGATGCGTTTGGATAACATCCTTTTTCGATTGGGTATGGCTTCGACCATTCCGGGAGCCAGGCAATTAGTTAATCATAGACATATTTTAGTTAATGGCCGTATAGTAGATATCCCAAGTTATCGCTGCAAACCCCAAGATATTATTACTATGAGGGATGAACAAAGATCCAGAGCTCTGATTCAAAATTATATGGATTCATCCCCCCACGAGGAGTTGGCAAAACATTTGAGTCTTTATTCATCCCAATATAAAGGATTAGTAAATCAAATAATAGATATTAAGTGGATCGGTTTGAAAATCAATGAGTTGCTAGTCGTAGAATATTATTCCCGTCAGACTTGAACCTAACTAAAATAACAAAGCTTTGGACAAGCCCCTTTTTTTTCTTTCGCCGAAGTAAATAGATCTAAGAGGTTTGATCCGGATTTTTCTCCCATTCACGTATTACAAATGGATCAGCGGTGAGATTTTTATTCCTTGTCCATTCTTTCCGTTCCGGTATTTTCCATACCACAGCAATTAGGAATAGAGAATCTATATCAAATAAAGTACGATTGGAATACTCGTATCAATTGTTATTTGATTTGATACATTGTAGTCGGTACCGTTGGTGAATTAGGTGAAGGTACGGAGAGAGAGGGATTCGAACCCTCGGTAAACAAAAGCCTACATAGCAGTTCCAATGCTACGCCTTGAACCACTCGGCCATCTCTCCTACATAATCTTATGATTATGACCCAGAAACCGAGTGAATAGCGAGTCATTCATATTATTGTATTATTGCAATACAGGTATGACCAATCAATTCTAAATAGAAAATAGAAAACTTTTCATTAAAGAAAGATCTTCCCTCGAGGATCGAGGGATAAAAAAACATTTTTTTTTCTTATCTTTTTCTTATCTTATTAAAAAGATTAAAAAAAAATAGATAGAATCTATCTATTCATGTTTGTCAAGAAGACGATCCCGTCTTATTCTTAGATTTATACTGGATTAAACCAATGAATTGGAACAAGTCAACTGACCCTATTTTATACTATGGTTACATTTAGACTATTATGGTTCCATAGGAATTCCAAAATTCCTTTCTAGTTTCAGATTTCTCAACAACAATTCCTCTCATGAGCTACCCCA